TTATCAAATTTTAAAGATACTTTTTTGGATGAGCCGAGCCAATAGGATGAAATTAAAAGAGTTCCACATCATGAACTATGTACCGCGCACATCACTTAGAAGGGCTCTAGAAAGTAACATAGGAAAGAAATAAAGAAATAGAATATGAAAAATAGAATGAAATAATATTCTATTTGGACTGTATCTGAGATCAATCTTGGCTATTCCCGCCCCTCACCTAGACTCTGCTTTTTGGTCTTTCAACTAAACAATTGAAATTTACCCTTTCGACTATGTATGAAGTCGTAACATTTTTTTTTACTGGCGGAGACACGAACAAATAAAAAAGTAAGAAGAAACAAAATGTAATTCGTTTCTTTTGTATACTTTAAAATACAAAAAATACACAATACCCATCGTTTCTTTTACCCGTTTTAGATACATAAAACTTAATTAGTAAGGGGAAGGGGTATAGCTCCGACACTTAGATGGATAAGTATGTATCATGATCTATAACTAGATCACTGAATATGTATGTCGACCCATATCAATTAATTTGTAAAATATATACTCATACAAATTACTCATGTGCCAGGAACCAGATTTGAACTGGTGACACGAGGATTTTCAGTCCTCTGCTCTACCAGCTGAGCTATCCCGACCATTCACGACGCATCATCCTCATTTTATTTTAATATAGGACTTGGGTCTATGTCAATTAAAAAAATGAAAAGATATTACAAAGTAATATCCAGGCCCTGGTAGAATTTCTTGTATTTTCAAAAAGAAAACTTTGTAAGTTTCAATACAGTACAAATAATACAAATAATGATATGGATTGTTAATTATTTAAATTTTATACATTATTCAAAGATGCTCATTTGTACACGTATCATATATATCACATACAAGGCTTATGATGTGATAATAAAAAAAATTTCCGCTCAGATCGGTTTGTGAAATAGTAGAGTGAGAATGACTGAGAACTATAAACAATTTTGAGTCACTAACAAAATGAGAAGATAAATAATTAGGGAGGCAACCAGGTCTTTTTGGGGATAGAGGGACTTGAACCCTCACGATTTCTAAAGTCGACGGATTTTCCTCTTACTATAAATTTCTTTGTTGTCGATAGTGACATGTAAAATGGGACTCTATCTTTATTCTTAATCCGATTAAAAAATTTAATTCTTCAAAATAAAAAGATTTATCGGACTATGATGGAGTGAATGTTTTGATCAATGAATATTTAATTCTTTTTTTTTTATATCATATAACATATAAATAGATATAAAAAAATTATAGAACCGGTTGGAGTCGTCATTAATCATTTTGAATCATTTGGCGATAGTATTTCAGTAAGTATACATCAGTAAGTATACATATGTATATAGGTTTATCTTTCATCTTTTCGGACGTTTCGATGGAAGGATTCCTTTATGAACACAATGCAGCCAACTCCATTTGTTAGAACAGCTTCCATTGAGTCTCTGCACCTATCCTTTATTTATTCTCGCTTTCTGAAACCCTTGTTTGTTTTCATAAAACGGGATTTGGCTCAGGATTGCCCATTTTTAATTCCAGGGTTTCTCTGAATTTGAAAGTTATCACTTGGTAGGTTTCCATACCAAGGCTCAATCCAATTAAGTCCGTAGCGTCTACCAATTTCGCCATATCCCCCTTTTTTTGTGATGCGATTAGGATCACACACATCATGATGCCGTTTACTCTTTTTGTTCATTTCCATTTATATTATGATTATGCTAGAACCGTTGAATTCATTAGATATCGATTCCTGTATTGAAAAGTGTTTTCTCCGATTTGATTTCGTATCTATCTTCTTTCATTTTTATTGGAGACCGTAGTTGGTCCAACCAGAAATTCAATATAGATATATACCGCATAACATATATCTATTATAATATATATATATATTATATATACATGTCCCTATTCCTATCATTTTTAGTGTGCAATTTTGAATACTTGAACGGTCGATTCTTTTTTTTTTTTCGTCTTAGGTTTCCCCTTTCCAAATGAAACCCTAGGAATGTTTCATTATGGTCTGGATTGCCCTTTTCTCTTCATATCCTTTTCTTAGGGCGGATCATAAAAAAAAAATGACAACGACAAAGGGTAATTTAGTATTTCAAATTTCAGTAATAGCCATATCTAATCGAATAGATATAATTAATCAATTAATCATTCCGTTAATTTAGAATTATTTATTAAGTTAATTTAGAATTATTTATTAATTAAATTATTTCAAATTATATAAAATAAATTCTATATTTTCGCATTCAAATATATATATAATAAATATCGAATAAGATTATAACTTAATTACTAGAATTACTAATTACTAGAATTACTAGATAATAATTATCTTAATTAATAGATTCTATTCCTAACCTTAGGTACAAAATTCTATTTCAAATTAAAAATCTAAATAAATATATAGAAATATAAAATTATGTACTAAAAAATAAAAAATTGGATTTCTAATTTATATAGTAAAATA